TTACAGTGTAACACTGTATATAGAAGTTTAAAATTCATAAAAATCGCATTTTTCTAGTAATAATCTAATGTCGTAAGTATATAGGTCTCTTTAGTCTTGGGGTTGGCTAAAGAAGTTTCTTGTACTGATAAGACGTACATTTGGGGGTAGGGGGGTTATCCAAAATAAAATAAGATAATATTCAAAATATATATTCTTCGAAAAACAAGCTCCGGGGGGAAACAGGAAAAAGAATATATCCCTTGCTCAAGAGGAAAATAAATGTTATGTCCTTCTAACATAAACATATTATCCGCAGTTCTGTATTTGTCACTATACATCTGCAAACCATGTTCAGACTTAGATTAGTGTGCCGGCTCAAGACTTTATGGGGCATTGACTTCACAGAGAAAAAAAAAAGACATAGATGCAGTCCAGATCAGTTATGGTTATCATGGGCCATCTAGTAATTGAATGATACTTCAATAGCCGGCCTCTTAAAGATAAATGATAGAACGCCTACGGTAATGCTCATAGATTCATAACCAGCTGTCAGTATAATTAATAGGAAGGCACTCTACAATTGAGGTCCTTGACACTTCGAAACGAGTATCGTGGTGGGCGGGTTGGTGATTTCCCGCCCTGGGGTTAGGTTATTAGTACTAACAATACCAAAGCAAAGGCGTTTGGCAAGTAGATGAATGTACTATTATACATAGTATGTCTCCGCGTTACAAAAATAACGGTAAAATAAGTCAAGGGGTAGTTTAGGCCCAGAATTTTGGCCTTGGGTGCCAGTGGCGGAAGTTAAAATCTTCCCCCCTTGAGAGAGTTTTTGTCTGTTTGTCGGTTAAATGGTAAAAATAGAGATAGTGAGTCGTTCTGAGGTGAATTATTTTAGGTAGTGTCCGGAAAATTTTATGGTCTAGCCCGGAAAATTTTATGGTCTAGCCCGGAAATCGTTGTAGGAGCGGTTCTGTTTCTTGTGGTTATTTAGTTTAGGCGGAGCCTGGAATAGTGTAGAATCGTGTAGAGTCGTGTAGGGGGAGGAGTTGGTCTTTGTTTAATGGTTATTTAGTTTAGGCGGAGCCTGGAATAGTGTAGAATCGTGTAGAGTCGTGTAGGGGGAGGAGTTGGTCTTTGTTTAATGGTTATTTAGTTTAGGCGGAGCCTGGAATATTATGGGGTGGCGTTGTGCCTTGGTTTTGTGGTTAGCGTGAGCGTGCTTGTCCGGAGAGGGGTTTAGTCCTCGGCTTCGGCTTACAAGACCGATGTTCTTCCTAAACTATCTGGACATCATTTTATTAGCTTGTTCTCTCATAGGCTAATTAGGGGGATGAGAATAATAAACAAGGAGAAGTAGAAGACGGAGGCGGCTTGGCCGACTTCGATGAAAGGGGGTTCAACTGGTTTCCCTCCGATTCAGGTTAAGATTAGAGTGTTTGCTACTAGGGTTCAAAATAAGATTCGTGATGTAGGGCGGAATGTTAGGCTTCGTTGTTTTGATGTGTGAAGTAGGGGAACTACTATTAAGATTAAGATGGATATGAGAAGAGCGATTACTCCTCCTAGTTTATTAGGAATAGATCGAAGAACAGCGTAGGCGAATAGGAAGTATCATTCTGGTTGGATGTGGGGGGGGGTAACTAAGGAGTTTGCGGGGGTAAAGTTTTCTGGGTCTCCGAGAAGGTTTGGTGTAAGAAGGGAAATTAGTACTAAGATAAGTAGTATAAGTAGGAAGCCTAGGGCATCTTTATAAGAGAAGTATGGGTGAAAAGAAACTTTGTCTTGATTAGAAGAAATCCCTGTTGGGTTGTTTGACCCAGTTTGGTGAAGGAAAAGAAGGTGAACGATGCTAGTTCCTGCAATTAAGAAAGGGAATAAGAAGTGGAATGCAAAGAATCGTGTAAGTGTTGCCTTATCTACTGAAAACCCGCCTCAGATTCATTGTACAAGAGAATCCCCTAGATATGGGATAGCTGAGAGAAGATTAGTAATGGCTGTGGCGCCTCAAAATGATATTTGTCCTCATGGCAGGACGTAGCCAACAAAAGCAGTGGCTATAACTAGAAATAGTAGAATTACGCCGATGTTTCAGGTCTCTTTGAATATGTAGGAGCCGTAGTACAAGCCCCGTCCAATGTGTAGGTAGATGCAGATGAAGAATAGTGAGGCCCCGTTAGCATGGATGTTTCGTACTAGTCAGCCATAGTTTACATCACGGCAAATATGGGCAACAGATGAAAATGCTGATTGTGTGTCTGCTGTGTAGTGTATTGCTAGGAATAGTCCTGTAAGAATCTGTGTAATTAAGCAGATGCCTAAAAGAGAGCCAAAATTTCATCAGTATGAGATGTTAGATGGTGTTGGGAGATCGATGAATGAGCTGTTGATAATTTTTAGTAAGGGGTGGGTTTTTCGTATAATGTGGGCCATTGTTTTTATAGTTGAATACAACGTTGATTTTTCAGGTCACAGGTCTTGGTTAGAGCCCAGGTAAGAATAATGATTTATTTAGGGTTCTTGTCAATAATTGGTATTTTAGTTGGTTTAATTGCCGTAGCTTCTAACCCCTCTCCTTATTTTGCAGCTTTTGGGCTAGTTCTTGCCTCTATCAGCGGGTGTTGTTTGTTAGTAGATTTTGGGGTGTCTTTTCTTTCTTTAATTTTATTGTTGATTTATCTGGGTGGTATAATAGTTGTTTTTGCGTATTCTGTTTCTCTTGCGGCTGAGCCGTACCCTGAAGCATGAGGTAGTTGGTCTGTAGTGCTGTATGTGTGTACATATGTAGTTTTGTTGTTTCTAGGGGGGTTGTGGTTTAGTTGCAGTTATTCTGTTGACCATCTCTTTAGTGGGGGATGTGTCGATTTTGAGGTAGTTGGTCTTGATTGAGGGGGAGTGGGGGGAATGTATGCTTTTGGTGGTATTTTGTTGGTTGCCGTAGGATGAGCTCTTCTTTTGACTTTGTTTGTGGTGTTAGAGGTAACTCGTGGGGTGTCACGGGGGGCTTTACGGGCTGTAAGATACTGCTAAGATTAGTAGGATGTTGGTTAAAAAGATTATTATATATATTTTAACTATGCCCGATTGGAGATTAGTAGTGGTTTTGACAGGGGGCAGCATTTGGGTTGATACTCCTTTAGGCCCTGCTTTTTCGTACCATAACGTGTCTGCGATATGCGTTGAAATATTTTGTCCAAAATTTAGCTTGGCTTTTGGTGGAATTCGATGAAAGATAGCAGGGAAAAAAGCCAGTATATTTGTAAAGGTGTGGATGCTTGTCTTTTGTTTAGACGAGAAGTTTGAAATATCAATTGCTATCAAGAGGCCGAGGATAGTAACAAGGAGGGCTATTAATTTTAGTTCTATTGGTATAGTGAGGACTTGTGTTTTTATTGGAAGAGTGCAGTTGATAATCAATATACCAGCAATGATGCTCCCTCAGGCTAGTCGGGTGATAGGGTTAATGATTAGACGGTTGTTTTCATTGATTGGGGATATTGAGGTAGATCGAGGAGTATTTATTGAAGAGAAAAAAATGATTCGAAAACTGTAAACGGCGGTAAAGGAAGTCGCTACAAGTGTTAAAATTAGGGCGAGTGAGTTCAGATTTGAGGTGTTTATTGACTCAATAATGGCATCTTTAGAAAAGAAGCCTGAGAGGTAAGGAGTTCCTGTGAGGGCCAAGCTCCCAATAGTAAGACAAGCGGTGGTAATTGGAAGTATTTTTTGTAGTCCTCCTATTTTTCGAATATCCTGCTCGTCGTTTAGGCTGTGAATAATTGACCCTGAACATAAAAATAATATTGCCTTGAAAAAAGCGTGTGTGCAGATGTGAAAGAAGGCTAGTTGTGGTTGGTTTAGGCCGATTGTTACTATTATCAGGCCTAGTTGGCTTGATGTAGAAAATGCTACAATTTTTTTAATGTCGTTTTGTGTTAGAGCACATGTGGCTGTAAATACCGTTGTCATGGCTCCAAGGCAGAGGCAAATTGATAGCGCGGTTTTGTTTTGTTCGATTATCGGTTGAAATCGGATTAGTAGAAAGATTCCGGCCACCACTATTGTGCTTGAGTGCAGGAGGGCAGAAACCGGGGTAGGGCCCTCTATGGCGGCAGGGAGTCACGGGTGAAGTCCAAATTGGGCGGATTTTCCTATTGCCGCCAGGATCAGGCCCAGGAGCGGAAGAATCGAGTCCTTGTTAAATAGGGTAAATATTTGTTGGAGTTCTCATGCGTTTAAGGCTATGGCTAATCATGCTATTGCTAGGATTAGTCCAATGTCACCTACTCGGTTATATATTACTGCTTGTATAGCAGCGGTATTAGCATCTGCTCGGGCGTGTCATCATCCGATTAGTAGGAAGGATATAATTCCTACTCCCTCTCATCCGATAAAAAGTTGAAATATGTTATTGGCTGAGACGAGAATTATTATTGCTAGTAGAAATGTTAGTAAATATTTAAAGAAGCGGTTGATTTCTTGGTCCGAGTGTATATATCAAATTGCGAACTCCAAGATTGACCATGTAACAAATAAAGCAATAGGTGAAAATAATACTGAGTATTGGTCAATTTTAATGCCGGATGAGATGCTAAAATTGTAGATGGTCATTCATGAAAAGTTGATTGTTGTTGATTCTAGCCCTGAGTTTATGAAAATTAATATCGGTAAGAGGCTTAGAAGAAAAGAATATTTTACTGAGGTCTTTACTAGGGCTGGTCATGCTTTTGGTGTTTTTATGAAACATGCTATAATTAAAGGCAAGGCCAGGAGGGTAAATGAGAAAATGAATGAGGAGTTAAATATCAGAGTTTGGTTCATAGCTTTTACTTGGAGTTGCACCAGGAGCATTTGGCTCCTAAAACCAATGGATTACTATTATCCTTTAAAAGCTAAGAAGACTAAAGACTTTAACTTTAGATTCAGATAATTAGCAGTCTCTGTGTTTAACAACTCTTCTCGGTGCGTAGAAAGGGTTTAACTTTCATTTTTAGAATCACAATCTAGTATTTTTTTAAATTATACGTACATGAAAATACCCCTGAAATAAGAGAGGGTTTAAGAATCAGTAATAGTATGGGTATCAGGTGTATTATAATAAGGAAGTGTTCTCGAGTGTGGGACGGGGTAATTTGGCCAAGATGTAGGGGGGTTGGGCCTCGTTGTGTTATTAGAAATATGTAGAGCGTGTAAGAGGCCGTGATTAGGGTACCGAGGCCGGTGATTAAAATTGTCCACGGGGACCAGTTGAATAGTGAGACTATAATAGTTAGTTCTCCTCACAGGTTTATTGAGGGGGGAAGTGCTATGTTTGAGAGGTTTGCAATGAGTCATCAGGTGGCCATTAGGGGTAATACTGCTTGAGCCCCCCGGACTAGAAGCAAGGTCCGACTGTGGGTTCGTTCGTAGTTTAAGTTTGCCAGACAAAAGAGGGCTGATGAAATAAGCCCGTGTGAGATTATTAAAATAATTGCCCCTGTTAGGCTTCATGGTGTTTGAATTATAATGGCGGCGATGACTAGACCTATATGGCTTACAGATGAGTATGCAATTAGTGATTTAAGGTCTGTCTGTCGTATGCAGATTAGGCTTGTTATTACCACTCCCCATAGGGCCAGGATTACAAACGGGTATGATATTTCTTTTGTTAGGGGGGTGAGGAGCATGGTGACCCGAATGATGCCATATCCGCCTAATTTTAGTAATACTGCTGCTAAGATTATTGATCCGGCAACAGGGGCTTCTACATGAGCTTTAGGTAATCACAGGTGTGTGCCATAAAGGGGTATTTTGACTATAAAAGCTAGGAGGCAGGCTAGTCATAAAATCTTGTCCGTATATGCTTGTGCTACCGTTAGATTTGCTATATTTAGTAAAATCAGAGAAAGTGATCCTGAAGAGCTTTGAATGGTGAGGAGTGCAACTAATAGCGGTAAAGAGCCTGTCAGGGTATAAAATAGAAAATACGTGCCGGCATTTAATCGCTCGGTTTGGTTGCCTCAGCGAGTAATAATAATTAGTGTTGGGATTAGGGTAGCCTCGAAGGCGATATAGAATAAAGTGAGTTCGGTTGAAGAAAAGGCGATAATCAAGGAGGCTTGTAGGAGGGTGAGTATAACTAAGTAAGTTCGTTGTCGGGGTAATGGGTTGGTTTTCAGATGATTTTGGCTGGCTAGTGTTATTAACGGGAGAAGTCAGCATGTTAATACTAGCAATGGGGATGAAACTGGGTCTACCAGTATATGTGTGTTCGTAGAGGTTGAGAATTCGAACGGGAGGTTGAGTCATATGAGGCTTATCATTGCAATAATAGAGCTATTTGTCAGGAAATGGGCTCATAATCATTTTGGGTTGGCTAACCATGCCAGTGGGAGGAGTATGGTGGTTGAAATTAAGATTTTTAGCATTGTAGTAGGTTTAAGTTTTTTAAATGGTCTGTCCCATGGGTTCGAGTTGTGGCTACTATGAGCGCGAGTCCAGTGCTTGCTTCACATGCTGACATGGTTAATAGCAGTATAGGGATTAAAAAGTGGTACCCGGTGTTTATTTGTGTCGCCCATACGGAGATCGCGATAAATATTGCAAGTATTATTCCTTCTAAGCATAGAAGAGCGGATAGAAAGTGTGTTCGGTGGAGTATTAGTCCGGTGGTGCCTAGTGTGAATGCCGATATAGCCGTAAATAATGTTGATGACATAAAGTATTTCTGGGGTTAAACCAAAATTTACTGAGTCGAAATCAGTGTTCTTATTTAGATTAAATACTTTTATTCGGCTCATTCTAGGCCGCCCTGGAGTCATTCATACACCAACCCTAGGGTAAGGAGGAGTAGAATAGTTGTTGATCAGAGTAGTGTATTAGTTGTAGATATTTGTGATGCTCAAGGGGTTGGTAGAAGAAGGGCAATTTCAAGATCAAAAAGCAGAAAGAGGATGGCGATTAAGAAAAATCGGATTGAAAATGGTAATCGGGCGGAGCCAAGGGGGTCAAAGCCGCATTCGTATGGTGATAGTTTTTCTGTGTCCGGGTTGTTTTGTGGGAGCCAAAATCCTACTGTGATGAGGATTAGTGATAAGGCTGTTGTAAAAACTAGCATGAGTGAGACTAAGTTCATTGTCTTTTCTTAGGTTTAAACTAAGATCTAATAATTGGAAGTCATTTATACTGGCTGTACTAAAAAGACATGATCCTCATCAGTAAATAGATACATATAAGAATAGTCAAACAACGTCTACGAAGTGTCAATATCATGCTGCTGCTTCAAATCCGAAGTGGTGGTTTGATGTAAAGTGGAATTTAATTTGTCGGAAAAGACATACAGAGAGGAATATAGACCCAATAATAACATGTAAACCGTGAAACCCTGTTGCGACAAAAAAGGTTGAGCCGTAGACTCCGTCTGCAATTGTAAAAGGGGCCTCATAGTATTCTATAGCTTGAAGGGTGGTGAAGTACAGGCCTAAGACAATGGTCAGAGACAGAGATTGAATGGCTTCTTTTCGGTCTCCTTGTATGATGCTGTGGTGGGCTCATGTTACTGTTACGCCAGAGGCCAGAAGCACGGCGGTGTTTAATAAGGGAACTTCAAATGGGTCTAGTGGTGTAATTCCAGCGGGGGGTCAGCATTCCCCTAGCTCTGGAGTTGGGGCGAGGCTTGAGTTGTAAAATGCTCAGAAAAACCCTAAGAAGAAGAATACTTCTGATGTAATAAATAGGATTATTCCATATCGGAGTCCTTTTTGTACTGGAGGGGTGTGGTGCCCTTGAAATGTGCCCTCTCGAATAATATCTCGTCACCATTGGAGTATGGTGAGTAGTATAATTACTAGTCCTAGTGTTATTAAAGTTATGGAGCCAAAGTGAAACCATATTGCTAAGCCAGAAGTTAAGAGAAGGGCTGCAATGGCTCCTGTGAGAGGTCAAGGGCTTGGGTCTACTATATGATAGGCGTGTGCTTGGTGTGCCATTAGACGTTTTCTTGTAAGTATAGGCTTAGTAGAAGAACAAAGACGTAAGCCTGGATTATGGCTACTGCAATTTCTAGGAGCGTTAGTAGAAATAGAGCTATTATTGTTAATATAGAGATTGTTGGTATTATTGGTATTAGGACTAAAACGGCAGTAGAGATTAGTTGGATGAGCAGGTGGCCCGCTGTTAAGTTGGCTGTTAGCCGCACACCCAGGGCTAAGGGTCGGATGAAGAGGCTGATTGTCTCAATAATGATTAATACGGGGATCAGAGGCGTTGGGGTGCCTTCTGGAAGTATGTGCCCTAGGGCATGGGTTGTCTGGTTACGAAGCCCAGTTAGTACTGTGGCAAGCCATAGTGGGACTGCAAGCCCTAGGTTTAAGGAGAGCTGGGTTGTCGGAGTAAATGTATATGGTAGTAAGCCTAAGAGATTAAGGGTAATTAAAAATATCATGAGAGAGGCCAGGAGAAGAGACCAGCTATGTCCTTTGGAATTAATAGGGAGTATGAGTTGCTTTGTAAATGTGCCGAAGAATCAAGCTTGTGTTGTGGATAGTCGGTTGTTTAATCAATGGTTTGAAGTTTTTGGAAATAGTAGCCATGGGAGTAGTAAGGCTAGTCCTATTAGAGGAATCCCAAATGTTGTGGGGCTTATAAATTGGTCAAAAAAGCTTAAGTTCATGGTCAGTCTCAGGGTTGTGTTTTTTCTTTTTTAGTGTTTTGTGGGGTTGGTTCGTTTTGGTATTTAAAGTTGTTAATTTTAGCTGTTAAAATAACTAGGTAAATAATTCATGATGTGAGAAAAATAGAAAATCATGGGCCGGGGTTTAGTTGTGGCATGTCATTAAGGGTGGTTGGTGGTCACCGATCTTTAGCTTAAAAGGCTATTGCTTATCCGTGAAAGCTTCTTAATGATGTTTCTAGCATTGATGAAGATCACTTCTGAAAGTAGTTTAATGGTGTTGCCTCTACTACGATTGGTATAAAGCTGTGATTAGCTCCGCAGATCTCTGAGCATTGGCCATAGAAGACTCCTGGGCGGGATGCGATGAAGGTTGTCTGATTGAGTCGTCCTGGGATGGCGTCTGTTTTAACGCCCATAGATGGGACTGCTCAGGAGTGAAGTACATCCTCTGCGGAGATAAGTATTCGAATTGGGGATTCTATTGGAATTACTATTCGGTTATCCACTTCTAGGAGACGAAATTGTCCTGGGGTGAGGTCTTGGGTTGGTAGTATATATGAATCAAATATTAAGTCTTCATAATTTGTAAACTCATAGCTTCAGTATCACTGGTGTCCGATTGCTTTGACTGTTAAGTGTGGGTCGCTAATTTCATCTATTAGATATAGAATTCGTAAGGAAGGGAGGGCGATGACAATTAAGATAATTGCAGGTATAATCGTTCACACCATCTCGATTTCTTGGGCGTCTATGGCGTTAGTGTTCGTTAGTTTAGTGGTTATTATTGTTGTAATAATATAAAGTACTAGGGTGCTAATTAAAAAAACGGCTATTAGTGCGTGGTCGTGAAAGTGTAATAGTTCTTCTATGATTGGGGATGCTGCGTCTTGAAAGCCTAGTTGTGATGGATGTGCCATGTAAGATGTACAAGGTTTCAACTGGTAATAAGGCCTTGACAAGGCCTTGTAATATTTTTACTAACATCTTTAAGAAAGTGGTAGATTGGTTATACGGTTGACTTGAAATTAGCCAAGGGGGGTTCGATTCCTTCCTTTCTTGCTAGCTAGCTGGTTCGGGCTTGAACAAATGATGGCTCTTCGAATGTGTGGTATGGTGGTGGGCATCCGTGGAGTCATTCCATGTTTGTGGAGGTAAGTTCTGTTGCTATTACTTCTCGTTTTGAGGCGAAGGCTTCTCAGATAATAAATATTATTATGATTACGGCAACAAGAGAGATCAAAGAGCCAATAGATGAAACTGTGTTTCAAAGGGTATATGCGTCTGGGTAGTCAGAGTATCGTCGTGGCATTCCTGCTAGGCCAAGAAAGTGCTGTGGAAAAAATGTAAGGTTTACCCCTAAAAATATTACACCAAAGTGAATTTTGGATCAAATAGGGTGAAGAGTATATCCGGAGAAAAGCGGGAACCAGTGGACAAATCCCCCTATAATGGCAAATACGGCTCCCATGGATAATACATAGTGAAAATGTGCTACAACATAGTAGGTGTCATGTAGGACAATGTCTAGCGATGAGTTTGCTAGTACAATGCCAGTCAGTCCCCCCACAGTAAATAGAAAAATAAATCCAAGGGCTCACAGTATGGCGGCGTCCCATTTGATTGAGCCCCCGTGCATAGTTGCTAGTCAGCTAAAAACTTTTACTCCTGTTGGAATGGCGATGATTATTGTAGCGGATGTAAAATATGCTCGTGTGTCTACATTCAGGTCTACTGTGAACATGTGATGGGCTCAGACGATGAAGCCTAGAAGGCCAATCGATATTATTGCCCAAACTATGCCCATATACCCAAAGGGTTCTTTTTTAGCGGAGTAGTAGGTTACAATATGTGAGATCATGCCAAAGCCAGGGAGAATAAGAATATAGACCTCGGGGTGACCGAAAAATCAGAATAAGTGTTGATAAAGCACTGGGTCCCCTCCTCCGGCCGGGTCGAAGAACGTCGTGTTTAGATTTCGGTCTGTAAGAAGTATAGTAATACCCGCCGCTAGTACTGGGAGGGAAAGGAGAAGGAGGATGGCGGTAATTAATACGGACCACACAAACAAGGGGGTCTGATATTGTGTTATTGATGGGGGTTTTATATTAATTGATGTTGTGATAAAGTTAATTGCCCCTAAAATTGAAGATACCCCTGCTAAATGCAAAGAAAAAATTGTTAAGTCGACAGAGGCACCCGCATGGGCGAGATTTCCTGCTAGTGGGGGGTAAACTGTCCACCCGGTTCCTGCCCCTGCCTCTACTCCTGAGGAGGCGAGTAGGAGTAAAAATGAAGGGGGGAGTAGTCAGAAGCTTATGTTATTCATTCGTGGGAAGGCCATGTCGGGGGCCCCAATCATTAGGGGAACGAGCCAGTTTCCAAAGCCTCCGATTATTACAGGCATTACTATAAAAAAAATTATTACAAAGGCATGGGCTGTGACAATAACATTGTAAATTTGATCATCCCCGAGGAGCGCGCCAGGTTGACTAAGTTCGGCTCGGATAAGCAGGCTAAGTGCTGTGCCAACTATGCCAGCTCAAGCACCGAAGATTAAGTAGAGGGTGCCAATATCTTTATGATTAGTAGAAAATAGTCATCGAGTGATTATCACTGGTAAAATGGCCGAAGCAGGTGCAAGGTTGTAGCCCTTGTTATAAAGGTTAAAGTCCTTTTTTTATCAAGCTCCGTGATGTCCAGCATATAAAATTGCAAATTTTAAAGAGTAAAATAGCTTTTGCCGGGGCTTCTCCCGCTTTTTTCCCCTTAACAAGCGGGAGAAGTAGATTAAAGCTCGGTGATTGAGCGTTTAGCTGTTAACTAAAAGGTCGTAGGGTAAAAGCCTGCTGGTCTAGAAGGTTTTAGCTTAATTAAAGTGTCTGGGTTGCATTCAGAAGATGTGGGGTAGAGTCCTGCAGGTCTTATCAAAGACTAGAAGATTTTAACTTCTGCTGAAGGCTTTGAAGGCCTTTGGTCTTGTTATCCTAAGTCTTTAGTTTTTTATTAGTAGTATGGGTATAATTGGTATTAGTATGGTAGATAATACAATTAATATTGGGATAATTAGGGGTAAGTTGTTTTTCTTCCGTCAGGTTAAGTTAGAGTTTGAAATGTTGGGGGGGGAGGTTATTGAGATTACATAAGATAAGCGGAGGTAGAAAAAGAGACTTAGAAGGGCTGATAAGGCTATTATGGCGGAGATAGTTCCTAGGTGGTGTTTAGTTATTTCTTGCAGGATTAGTCATTTTGGTAAAAATCCTGATAGTGGAGGGAGGCCTCCAAGGGATATGAGACCTGCTATTGTTGATACTGCTAGTGTTGGTGTTTTTAGTCAGGAGATTGATAGTTTATTCACGCTTGTAGCGTTTAGGGATATGAGCCCTATAAATATGGATGAAGTTATTATAAGATAGATTGCTAGGTTTAGTAGCGCCAGGTTTGGGGAAAAGGAGACAACTAGGGTCATTCAGCCAAGGTGTGCAATAGATGAGTATGCTATAATTTTCCGCGTTTGGGTTTGATTTAGGCCCCCTCATCCCCCGATGATTGCGGATGCTAGGGCTATTAGGATAAGTAGATTGGCATTAAGTTGGTGGTTTGTTAAAATTAAAAGGGCTATTGGGGCGAGTTTTTGTCATGTTGAGAGGATTAAGCATGTTATTATATCTAGGCCTTGCAAGACATCTGGTAGTCAAAGATGAAAGGGGGCGATCCCCAGTTTAATTGCTAGGGCAATTGTTAAGATTGTCATAGGGGCATAGCTGGTTATGCTTATAATAGTCCATTCTCCTGTCAGTCACGCGTTTATAGTGGTGGCGAATAGAAGAAGGGCGGAAGCTGTGGCTTGTGTTAAGAAGTATTTTGTTGCGGATTCTGTGGCTCGTGGGTGGTGTATCTTAGTTATTAGCGGGATAATAGCTAGTGTATTAATTTCTAGTCCTATTCAAGCTAGGAATCAGTGGGAGCTCGATAGTGTGATGACTGTTCCAGCAGCTAGGCTTGATATTAGCATTGATAGTGCATAGGGGCTCATTAGTAAAAGAAGGGTTTTCACCAACATATTTGGGGTATGGGCCCAAAAGCTTAGTTTAGCTTATTTTACTTAAAAAATGGTGTAGTGGATGCACAAGGGGTTTTGATCTCCTAGGGGTAGGTTCGAGTCCTATTTTTTAGCAGGAGATGAGAGGGTTTGAACCTCTATGGGTCACTCTATCAAAGTAACTCCTATCTTTCGGGCACATATCCTAAGATAATGGTGGGATGCTTGTTATTGTAATTGGTAGAGAGATGTGAAATAGTGTTATTGCTAGTGTAAAAGGTAAAAAGTTTTTTCAAATTAGGTGTATTAGCTGATCATATCGGAATCGGGGGTAGGATGCGCGTACCCATAGGAATATAACGGAAAGTGCTGATGCTTTAATTATAAGATTAATTGTTAAAATTTCTGGTCGAAGGTGGTCTATCGTGGGGCCCAAAAATAAGATGGCTGACAGGGTATTTATTAATAAGATATTGGAATATTCTGCTAAAAAAAACAAGGCAAATGGGCCCCCTGCATATTCTACGTTAAATCCTGACACTAGTTCAGACTCTCCCTCTGTTAGGTCAAATGGGGCTCGATTTGTTTCTGCTAGGGTAGAAATAAACCACATTATTGCTATAGGTCATGCTGGGATAAGGAGTCAAGTTGCTTCTTGTGTGGTATTAAAGGCTATTAGCACAAAGCCTCCGGTCATTAGAATAAGGCATAGGAGGATGAGTGCTAGAGTTACCTCATACGAAATAGTCTGTGCTACTGCTCGAAGTGCCCCAATTAGGGCATATTTCGAGTTTGATGATCAGCCTGAGCCTAGAATTGAGTACACGGCCAGGCTTGATAAAGCTAGTAGAAAGAGGATTCCGAGGTTCAAGTTTGATAATATAAATGGCATAGGCAGAGGGACTCAGATTATCAGAGCCAGGGTCAGGGCTATTGCAGGTATAATTAGAAAGAGGGTTTGTGATGCTGTTGATGGTCGGACTGGTTCTTTGATGAATAGTTTTAATCCGTCTGCCATTGGTTGAAGAAGGCCTATTGGTCCAACAACATTAGGGCCTTTTCGTAGTTGTATATATCCTAATACTTTTCGCTCAACAAGGGTTAAGAATGCTACGGCTAACAAGATTGGTACAATATATAGTAGCGGGTTTAAGATTATGGATAAGAGGTACATAGCTAAGAAGAGGAGTTGAACCTCTGGTGGAAAGGGCTTAGGCCTTTTGCAATTACCGGGCTCTGCCATCTTAACTTGTCCTTGGTTTAAGGGTGTGTTTTGTATTAGGCTTGATTTGTTTTCAGTGGTGTGAGAGCTTTATCCGTAAGAGGCTCTATTTTCTCGGTCCTTTCGTACTAGAAAAAATTTATTATAGATAGAAACTGACCTGGATTACTCCGGTCTGAACTCAGATCACGTAGGACTTTAATCGTTGAACAAACGAACCTTTAATAGCGGCTGCACCATTTGGGTGTCCTGATCCAACATCGAGGTCGTAAACCCATTCGTCGATATGGACTCTTAGAAAGGATTGCGCTGTTATCCCTAGGGTAACTTGGTTCGTTGATCACTTAGTGGGTCATTTATAACAAATGTTTTAGTCTTTGAAGTGTTGTTCTAAGCTGTTTATCGCGGAGGATTTTCTTTCTTCCGTGGTCGCCCCAACCGAAAACTTAAATTATGGCTACATATCTGTACTTTTTACCTGTTGGTTAAGGGTGTGGGTGGAGTTAATTTTATGTTTAAAGCTCCATAGGGTCTTCTCGTCTTATAAAAATATCTCCGCTTCTGCACGGAGAGATTAATTTTACTGATTGGATTAAAGAGACAGTTGAATTTTCGTTTTGCCTTTCATACAGGTCTTTATTTAAAAGACAAGTGATTACGCTACCTTTGCACGGTCATGATACCGCGGCCGTTAAAATCTATCACTGGGCAGGCAGGACCTCTTATACTAAGTACGGCAAGAGGCGATGTTTTTGGTAAACAGGCGAAATTCTTGGTTGCCGAGTTCCTTTTTAATCTTTTAATCTTCTTAGATGTTCCTGTGTCGGGTTAACGGTTATTTTAATATGTCTTTCTTGTTTGTTAAATATTTGTAGCCGTTAATTATCAGTGACTTTTTCGTTCTGATTTACGCTTACATGTAGAGAATGTTTTCTTGTTACTCATTCTAGTATAAACTCATCTACTTAGTAGATAGGCTTGATATTTTTGTGAATTTAGATTCTTTTATTCGGATAATAAGGGGTGTATGAAACTGAGCTTTGACGCTTTCTAGTGGTGGCTGCTTTTAGGCCTACACGGTTAAGTTCTTTTATTAATATAATCTTTATTCATAACATAGGTTGTATCCTTTGTTAATAGAGCTGTACCTCCATTAACTAACTTTAAAGTGCTATTTTTATTTTTTATAAAAATTTAGGGCAGTTTAAGCTGAACTTATATCCATTTCTCAAGCAACCAGCTATCACTAGGCTCGTTAGGCTTTTCACCTCTACTTAAAAATCATCCCACTCTTTTGCCACAGAGACGGGTTAGCTCTAACTGCTGTTTTTAAGTAGCTCGTCTAGTTTCGGGGAGGCTGACTTTACTTCTTTTTGCAAGGTTGGACTTACTAGACCATTATGCAAAAGGTATAAGGGTTAGTCTTTTCTTTTTCCTGTTTTTGTTATTTATTTCAGTTTTATTTCATCTTTCCTTTGCAGTACTTTTTCTGTTGCGCATAAAAAATTTCTATCGCCTATACTATTTAGTTAAATGGTTTATTTGTCTTTTTAATAGGTATGAGTTGTTTTGGCTAGAATTATCACTCAATTCAACCCGAGTTTAACAGGTATTTTCTTGGTGTAAGCAAGATGCTTTAATTAAGCTATAAATTGATGTTCCAAGTTCACCTTCCGGTAAACTTACCATGTTACGACTTGCCTCTTCTTCTTTTTTCTTTTTGTTTATTTAATATAAAATAGTGCTTGAAGAGGGTGACGGGCGGTGTGTGCGCGCTCCATTGCCGGTTTAAAAAGAACGCTCTTTTTTCTTTTTACTGCTAAATCCTCCTTCGTAGTTTTATTTCATAAGCTTTTCCGTATTTTCTAGGTTAGAAAATGTAGCCCATTTCTTCCCGCTTTATTTGCTACACCTTGACCTGACGTTTTTATGTGTATGATTGTGCCTACTTTTGGTTCCTTGAAGGGTGGGCTAGACGGTGGTATATAGGCTGTATTGGCAATAAGCGGTGAGGTTTATCGTGGATTATCGATTATAGAACAGGCTCCTCTAGGGGGGTATAGAGCACCGCCAAGTCCTTTGAGTTTTAAGCTGTTGCTCGTAGTACTCGGGCGGAGGGTCAAAGTTTATGGCTAGGCATAGTGGGGTATCTAATCCCAGTTTGTATCCTAGCTGTCGTGGGTTCAATGGTATTCTTGTAAGGTTGCTTTCGGTGTTGTGTTTTTTTTAACCTTTGCGTACGACAGCGGGGTTAGTTTTTAGCCTTATTTAGTTTGCACGTCTAACCACTCTTTGGGCCGATTAAATTAATTTGAGTCTCTCGTATAACCGCGGTGGCTGGCACGAGATTTACCGACTCTGTTGGCTATCGCTGATTCAAGCTTGTGTCGCTTATTATTCAATGTTTATCACTGCTGAATTCCCTTGGGGGTGTGGTTGAACAAGATGTCTTTGGCAATATAGGTGCCTGATATCTGCTCCTGTTCTACTTGTTGGTAGTATAGGGCATTTTCACGGGAGTGCAGATACTTGCATGTGTAAGCGTAGCAGAAATTAATAGCAAGGCCAGGACCAAACCTCTATGTTCATGAGATATTTTAAAATCTGTCTTAGCATTTTCAGTGCCACACTTTATGTAAGCTACATTAAC